ATATATACCAAAGAATCTGAATATTGATACAATTCATCTCATTCTTCTTTGTAGTTGTAGTACAGTACTTCAGTAGATTTTGTTTCGTTTATTCTTTAGTTCAGTCTTAATTTAGGTTTATTCTTTCAATTGAATTTTCAATAAAAAAAGGAGTCTTTATGTCTCGTTACCGAGGGCCTCGTCTCAAAAAAATAAGCCGTCTGGGGGCTTTACCGGGACTAACTAGTAAAGTGCCTAGACCCCAGGATCCTAGAAAGAGAAAGAACAAAAAATCTCAATATCGTAGTCGTCTAGAGGAAAAACAAAAATTGCGTTTTCATTATGGTCTGACAGAGCGACAATTACTTAACTACGTTCGTATCGCTGGAAAAGCCAAAGGATCAACAGGTCAGGTTTTACTCCAATTACTTGAAATGCGTTTGGATAACATAATTTTTCGATTGGGTATGGCTTCGACCATTCCTGGGGCCCGGCAATTAGTTAATCATAGACATATTTTAGTTAATGGTTGTCTAGTAGATATACCAAGTTATCGCTGCAAACCCCGAGATATTATTACAACGAAGGATGAACAAAAAACCAGAGCTCTCATTCAAAATTCTCTTGATTCATCCTCCCAGAAGAAATTGCCAGAACATTTGACTCTTCACTCATCCCAATATAAAGGATTAGTCAATCAAATAATAAATAGTCGTCGGGTTGGTTTGAAAATCGAAGAGTTGCGAGTTGTAGAATATTATTCCCGTCAGACTTGAACCTAACTAAAATAACAAAGGTTCGGAAATTTTGGCCCCCTTTTCGACGAAGTAAATCGACCTAAGATAGGGGGGTTTTCCCATTTATGTATCATAAACAGATCGGCGGGGATATTTTCATTCCTTGGCCGCTCGTTCCTGTATTTTTCCGTACTACAAAACTACAAAAATGAGTAATCGAGAATCCATATCAAAGAAAGGTCCACTTGCTGGAAGTATTCGTTGTTATTTGATTTGATACATTGTGGTCAATAAGGTTCGTGAATTCAGTGAAGGGACGGAAAGAGAGGGATTCGAACCCTCGGTAAACAAAAGCCTACATAGCAGTTCCAATGCTACGCCTTGGACCGCTCGGCCATCTCTCCTACAAAATCTTATGTTCTGATTATGGCCCAGAAACCGAGTGAATAGCGAGTTATTCCTATTATTGCAGTATAGATCTGACGCATCAATTAGAACAATTCTAAATAGCAAAATAGAAAACTTTTTCTCAAAGTCAAAGAAAGACGGATTCGCGGCTCGGGAAAAAAAAAAAAAACGATTCAATTAAAAACTAAAAACAAAGGATATATCGATTCAGACGCCGATCCCGTCTTTTTCTAATATTTGTACCATACCGAATTAAACCAATGAATTGGAACCAATCGGCAGATGGATCTAGATTTTAGACTAGGGTTCCTAGACCATGGTTATGTTTAGACTCTGATTCCATAGTCAGTCAAAATCCCCTTCTAGTTTCAGATTTCTCAACAACACCTCCTTAACCCATAGATCTATTTCAAAGATCTATTTCAAATTCTTGAATCCTCCCATGGATTTTTCTATTTTGATTGTTTGTATAATGTATAATATATACACGCTATGCGCATAAAAAAAAAAGAAGGTAGTTTGCTTGTAGAATGATTATTCGATGCGTTTTCCTCTTTAGATGGATCATAATCCAATCAAAACTTCTCTTCTCGAGTTATCATAATCTGTAGGAAAAATTCCTTGCTTCTTCAACTTCGATGAAATAGTTCCGTTCATTGGTATACTGCTCCATTTGGATGAAATTCAATCTCAAATATTTCCTTTCTATCCCTGTCAAAAAGTAACAATTTGATTTGAGTGGAAGGTCTACATCTTTTTTTTTTTTAACGAGTCTTTTTTGTGTTATTTCGTACTGTACAATTCCTTTGTTTGTGGGATCTTTTTCCGACGAGGGGTAATGAGAAGAATTTGGGAGTGGATTGTGAACTATGCCTAGATCACGGAGAAATGGAAATTTTATTGATAAGACCTCTTCAATTGTAGCCAATATCTTAGTACGAATAATTCCGACAACTTCAGGAGAAAAAGAGGCATTTACCTATTACAGAGATGGTGCGATTTGATTCTTTTTATTTATTTACCAGTCTCAGTCGTACGAGAAAGGCACATGATTCGGGATAGAACGAAAAAAGAGTCTTCTATTATATTATAAATTATGATATTAAAAGAAACCCGAAAGAAACCTATGCTTCGTGAAGGTGAAGTTTGGAAATAGAACAATTCCTTCTATCGTGTATCCCCGATTAATGCAGCCTCAGATGCTTCCATTTTCGATTTGAGTATTGAGCGAAAGGTTCCACCTATAGGTTCTTACAGGTCAATCCTACTCCACTAGTACCAATAGGCGGCATAGAGGAAGAAGCACTACACCTAGGAATCAACAACACGAAAACTTTAGTTAGAACTTACCCCCTTTCCTTATCGGGATCGGGACTAACAAGTAAGAATGGTTGGGACAACAAACATCCATCTCGTTCGTACTTTGGATACCCGTAGAACCATCGAAGCCCGTTGAAGTGACTCATTCCTGGAAAGAGGGGGCGTTGAGGACAAAGAAATTGTTGGAGTTACCCTTTCTATCTACCACCAATACGCTGGATGTTACGAAAAGGCCTCTTGCAGGAAGGCTGGCTAGAGATTTCTTGTAAAAATACTAGCCCCTGTCAGTTCATAATGAGAATCTTTCCATATTTTTTTTTTGATTCCATGGATTATTATCATTCATTATGCACAGAAGGGAGGAGCCGTATGAGATTGAAATCTCACGTACGGTTCTGGAACGGGGATTATTTGAATAGAATGAACAACCGTAACGGATGTCAGCTCAATCCGAAGGAAATTATGCGGAAGCTTTACAGAATTATTATGAAGCTACGCGACTCGAAATTGATCCCTATGATCGAAGTTATATACTCTATAACATAGGCCTTATCCACACAAGCAACGGAGAACATACGAAAGCTTTGGAATATTATTTCCGGGCACTCGAACGAAACCCATTCTTACCACAAGCTTTTAATAATGTGGCCGTGATCTGTCATTACGTGCGACTATCTCCACTATAGAAAGAGGGAAAGAAAGATCCAATCCGCCAGTAAATACTAGAACGAAAATAGGCTTTCTACATATTTATCGTACAAAGCAACGATTTTTATTAGCTGTAGCAAAGAAAGAGACTTCATAGAAGCCAAAATAGGAAGAAATAGATATGCCTATAAGACTAGATTCTATGGATAAAAGCTCTAATTGATGGGGGAAGCGCCGTAAAGATCAATTAGCGAGGGTTTGGGCCGATACAATAAGAACTGCTTACTTATGTCATGATATGAGATAAAAGTTAGGAATCCACTTATGTAATAGAGTCGATCCACTAAGGTATTCAGCAGCGGTGTAGTATCAGATCCCAAAGAGAGTAAGTCCTTTCTTTCTTAGAGAGGAAAGTCTTTTTCAAAGATTCTATATGAATTTCTATATGAAACCGAGATAGTTACCTTTCAGAAAATGCTAATGATAGCAGAGATGCCTATGCTTCATTTTTCTGAAGGTGGGAGAAAAGAGAAAACTGAATTAGAAATGGAATCCAAATTTACGTTTGAAGCTCATGGAAATGTATGTAATTAACCTCTTCTGGTTAACCCGAGAAACAAAACAAAAATGGGATTGATTTACGAGAAATCTTATTTAGTTAGTCTAGGGTAGATTAAGATGAGATACCAAAATAATTGACTGCTGAGGCTGAGCCGTATGAGTTAGGAAACTCTCAAGTACGGTTCTAAGGGAAGGAATTAACCCACCTATTCTGACCGAGGAGAACAGGCCATTCGCCAGGGAGATTCTGAAATTGCGGAGGCTTGGTCCAATCAAGCTGCTGAGTATTGGAAACAAGCTATAGCGCTTACTCCGGGTAATTATATTGAAGCGCATAATTGGTTGAAGATCACGAGGCGCTTTGAATTTGAATAAGAACACTCTCTTTTTTTTTGTTGGATCCATCCGTAAAATCAAATAGATCATTCCTCTGGGAAGAGCTAATTACGGAATTTTATTATATCCCTTCTAATTCTAAGATCATTCTATTTCGTCTGGTACCTCGTAGAGATAAACGATACGCGAATACAGAATCTATCCCTATCCGCTATTCAAACTCAAAAAAGAGGCCTTTGAATGATTCAATATGGATACCAGGATATCTCTTATGAATGACTAATGAGTGCTCCGGTGATTTGGAAGAGAGGACTCGTAATACGTTCCGTGTAAGATAGGAAGTAGTTCCATCTAGGCAGTTATCCATTGAGATATGAATACACTAGATTGCACCAAAAAATCTTTTTTGTGTCAAGCCACAGCCGGGAAAAGGTTTCCAAGCTTCTAAAGGTCCGTTGAGCGCCTCAGGGCTATGTCATAATAGATCCGAACACTTGCCCCGGATCGACTTCCCGATGATAATTGCTCTAGTAAATAACTAAAGAAAAGAGATAGATGGGAGATAGAAAGGAACTAATTAGAAATATATCTCATAGGTTCACTAATTACTTGACTGTTGGCGGGTCTCTTTGTATGTGTTGTCCGGAAAGAGGAGGACTCAATGATTATTCGTTCGCCGGAACCAGAAGTGAAAATTTTGGTGGATAGGGATCCCGTAAAAACTTCTTTCGAGCAATGGGCCAGACCCGGTCATTTCTCAAGAACAATAGCTAAGGGCCCCGATACTACCACTTGGATCTGGAACTTACATGCCGATGCTCACGATTTCGATAGTCATACCAGTGATTTGGAGGAGATCTCTCGAAAAGTATTTAGTGCCCATTTTGGTCAACTCTCCATCATATTTCTTTGGCTGAGTGGCATGTATTTCCATGGTGCCCGTTTTTCCAATTATGAAGCATGGTTAAGTGATCCTACTCACATCGGACCCAGCGCCCAGGTGGTTTGGCC